CAATACATAGGTCGTCGATTCGGCAGTGGACAAAAAGGGGGGGGATCCATATTTCCAGTGAATGGTTCAAATAATTTTATCCATATGAGTGTTTTACATCGGATAAATTACCAATTCTTCCTTTTTTTTTTTATCATTTTTAAACCTTTTTTATACTAACGTAGCGGTAGAAAGAGTACCATGTTATGTTGTGCCTGGACTTCAAACAATTTATCTTTAACCATGTAAAAGACCTCAACATTATTGGTTGATAGAGAAGAGAATCAAAGTTCATTTACCAATTAGTTACGAAATGCTATGGTTCTTACATAGGATTTCTGAATGAAATCCAATTCCGAAGTAATTCGTCGAGATTGTGCACTCTTTGTTCCCATTTCTGCTATAAACTATAAAAAAGAATATAAATAAAGTGCAGCCGGTGAAAACCAACCTATTCTTGAAATACACAACTCGCACACACTCCCTTTCCAAAAAAAATCAATACACCCAGCACTACGCTTAGATTTATTGGATTTGTTGCTAAAACATCGGTATTAAACTCGAAACTCCCAGCGGATGGCCAGTGCCCCACGGAAACAAAAGAATCGGTTATATTTTTCATATGCTCTCCCTTTATAGATAGGACTAACAAAGAACAGAGTTCTTTTTGTATCACTCCGCTTATTATTCTTAATCTTAATGTAATTTGAAAATTCTCAAATTTATTAGTGATGGTTATGTTTTTATTATTCTTTTTTTTTTTTTTTACATTTTTATTATACTTTTTTATTCTACTTAAACATTAAACAAAAGGATTTGCAAATAAAAGAGCTAATGCCACGACCAGTCCATAAATTGTTAAAGCTTCCATAAAAGCCAGACTCAGCAATAAAGTACCTCGTATTTTACCCTCTGCTTCTGGTTGTCTCGCAATACCTTCTACGGCTTGGCCCGCAGCAGTTCCTTGACCAACCCCAGGTCCGATAGAAGCAAGCCCTACAGCCAATCCAGCAGCAATAACGGAAGCAGCAGAAATAAGTGGATTCATGGTAAGTTCCTCGCACCAAAAAAAGAAATGATTAATGATACAACCAACCAATGAATTAGTACTTAATCTACTTCTTTTTCTACTTATCAGGTCGAAGTAACTAAAAGCTACAAATGTAATTAATAATATTACTGAATTGTCAGAACTACTTCGAGAGCCCGTTTTTCCTTTCTACCTTATGTAAATAGATATGTATATAGTTTTAGTAATTGCATTTCCTTGTTTATAAACTACTCTATTCTTTCTCTTTCATTCAATTCACAATCACAGACAAAATAGAAAAAGGACTTATATGGGAATCCATATAAATGCAGTGGACTAGAAAAAAAAGAGATAGGGGTCATTGCTATCTAACTAGTAAATAACATATACTTTTCTTCTTCCATAACGTAAATCACCTGCACTTTTTATTCTATTAAATCGTATTCTGGAACCATTCTTCGAAACATAAAAAAAGATTGATACTCATAAGCATTACATATATGTAGTAGGATCCCCAACCCTTCTTTCTCTTCAAAATTATGCAATTGCAATATAATCTATCTTTCTTGATATATACATACATGTAACTATTTGCATCTTATTCTACAACTCAGTGGATTATATTGAACTCCCCGCATTGCTTGATTTGGGATAAGCTTTAAAAAAGACTAGACTATTTCAAAAGTTAGTCAATGATGACCCTCCATGGATTCACCTATATAAGCCGCAGCCAAAGTTGCAAAAATAAGAGCTTGAATACCACTTGTAAATAATCCAAGAAACATGACAGGTATAGGAACTACTGAAGGAACTAAAGAAACAAGAACAACAACCACTAATTCATCAGCCAATATATTCCCGAAAAGTCGAAAACTCAGAGATAAAGGTTTGGTGAAATCTTCTAGAATATTAATTGGTAAAAGTATTGGAGTTGGTTGAATGTATTTCCCGAAATATCCCAATCCTTTTTTACTAAGACCCGCATAGAAATATGCCACTGACGTGGGTAAAGCTAAAGCAACAGTAGTATTTATATCATTCGTGGGCGCAGCTAACTCTCCATGAGGTAACTTTATTATTTTCCAAGGTAAAAGAGCACCTGACCAGTTAGAAACAAAAATAAATAGGAACATCGTTCCTATAAAAGGAACCCAAGGACCATACTCCTCTCCAATCTGAGTTTTGCTCAAGTCTTGAATAAATTCAAGGACATATTCGAAGAAATTCTGACCGTCGGTCGGAATGGTTTGTGGATTCCGAACAGCTATGACGACTGAACCTAATAAGATAGCAATTACAACCCAAGAAGTAATAAGTACTTGGGCATGAATTTGTAAACCTCCTATTTGCCAATAGAAATGTTGGCCTACTTCTACACCTGATATATCATATAACCCTTTGAGTGTTTTAATGGAACATGGTATAACATTCATATTGTCCTCTAACAGAAATCGAACTTCAAAAAAGTAATTATTTTGATTCAACCATCTCTTTCTCAATTCATCTATGTTCATTCATGAATTTAAGTTTTAGGAATCGTATATTTCGGATATTGAGAAATCACATAAAAAAAAAATACCAATCATTTTATCTTTTCAATATTATTCGATAGTCAAAACATAGTTCAAACCCCATGCAAACCAAAATAGTAAAAATAAAAGAGAGTTCATCAAAAACAAACTAATCTTCTTCTTTATTCTTCTTAATGATAAGAGTAATGATAAGATAATCAACTATTTTTTATATAACTGGAACGGCCCTCACAAATTGCAGATACTAATTTGGTAAGAATCAATCGAATCGAAGCTATAGCATCATCGTTGGCCGGAATAGAAATATCTGCCAGATCTGGGTCACAATTTGTATCAATTAAACAAATCGTCGGAATACCCAAAATGGAACATTCTCGAAGAACCGTATATTCTTCGTGCTGATCAACGATAATTACAATATCGGGCAATCCCGTCATATATTTGATCCCACCCAGATATGCTTGCAAAGTAGATAACTTTCTCTTCAACATTGCTGCATCTCCTTTGGGAAGACTATTGAGTTTCCCCATATTTTGTTCTGTTCTTAAGTCCCTGAACTTCTGAAGCCTTGTTTCTGTAGTATACCAATTCGTTAACATACCACCAAGCCATTTTTTATTAACATAATGACATCGAGCCCTTATTGCTGCTGATGCTACTAAATCCGCTGCTTTCTTTTTGGTGCCAACAATTAAGAATTTTTTTCCCCTACTTGCTGCATCAAAAACTAAATCGCAAGCTTCTGATAAAAAACGAGCAGTTATAGTAAGATTTGTAATATGAATACCCTTACGCTTTGCAGAGATGTAAGGAGCCATTCTAGGATTCCATTTATTAGTACCATGACCAAAATGAACTCCTGCTTCCATCATTTCTTCCAAATTGATGTTCCAATATCGTCTTCCCATTTTCCCACGCTTTCTCTTTTTCTTTTTTTTCAAAGAGATTCAGTACCCTATGAAATAAATAATTGTTCCGACGGAACCTTCTACCAGGATTGACCTTTGATCTACGACCCAAACCATGAATTTCATTCTTTATTTTTTCTTTCATTGATTACGAAATCCATAATTGAACCAGAGAGTTCAAGTAAAAAGAATGAACCTCTTTTTAATAATTAGTAAATTACATTACGTAAATGATTGGTCTGATGTCTCATGGAAAGTGTTTGGGGCACAAGAACAAAATAATTCTCTATGGTATAACAAAATATCTCTCATTTCCAACTCGAATAGATCCTTCCTTTGAATTTTCAAAAGAATGTTTTTGTCTTGCTTTGAACAATGTACTAATTTGTTGAATCCGGTACCAACCGGTATAATCCCCCCCAGAACGACGTTCTCTTTCAGGCCTTTCAACCAATCAATACGACCCCGTAGAGCAGCTTTTGCTAAAACTCGAGCAGTTTCTTGAAAACTCGCTTCGGATATGAAACTTTGAGTATTCAGAGATGACTTCGTTATTCCCAATAAGATTGCCCGATAACAAATCGCTTCATCCAAAACGCGCCCTGCTCGCTCTGCTCGCAACAATCCAATAAATTCCCCAGGTAAAAAAACATTAGACATTCCATCTTCTGAAACCAAAACTCTTGATGTTACTTGACGTACAATAATCTCTATATGTCTATTATGGATCTGTACCCCCTGGGATCGATAAACCTTTTGGATCTTATTAACCAAAGAGATACGACTTTGGGCTATGGTTAGTTCAGCTCCAATCAAGAATCCCCAGGGGATCCCAAGAATCCTTCGGATACGTTCGTCCCAACCTTCAACTCTTCTTTCGAGGTTCATCGATATTGAATCAATTGAACGAACTTCTAAGATTTGTTCCACTTTTGGAAGACCTTGCGTTATGTCACCAGATCTCGATTTTTCATATATAAATGTAATTAATGTGTCTCCTTCAGAAAAGATTTCCCCATAATGGCCATGGACAGTTGATCCTGGAGTGACCAAATAGGGCTTAGATGATCTTATAACTAAAGAGTCAATATGAACAATGAAAATTTGACCAGATTTTTTTATGCGTGATCTATATTTCAATAGACATACATTTTCACAAAGGAATTGTCCAAGGCTAATTATTGTCCATGCCTCTTTACAAGAATCGTGATGGAGAAAACACCAATTCAAATGGAATGAATTCCAAATGATGTTACTGCATGGATCGGGATTATAAATCCTACTATTTTCATCTAGGAAACAGTATTGAAATGGAAGTACTTGAATCACTTGGAAAGTCTGTTGAAAATTTTCAAGTAAAAAATCTTTCTTTAAAAAGACTTGATTATAAGTTCTTAAATAGTAAGATGAACAAAAATTTACTATTTTAGACATAATAGTACCTAAAGGACCCAATAAATACCTAATTGGAGTCATGGGATCCGATCCTTTTGTCACATTATTATATCTCGAAGTATTGAAGGGACCAATTCGAGAACAATTGGATGATGA